CGCAAATACTAGCTTGGCTCATTATTGCCGCGACAATGGTCTACTTCTTCACATACATCGCGCAATGCATGCAGTTATCGATAGACAGAAAAATCATGGTATGCATTTTCGTGTACTAGCTAAAGCATTACGTATGTCTGGGGGAGATCATATTCACGCTGGTACAGTAGTAGGTAAACTGGAGGGCGAGCGTGAGCTAACTTTGGGTTTTGTTGATTTATTACGTGATGATTTTATTGAAAAAGATCGAAGTCGTGGTATTTTTTTCACTCAAGACTGGGTCTCTATGCCAGGTGTTCTGCCCGTGGCTTCAGGGGGTATTCATGTTTGGCATATGCCTGCCCTAACCGAAATCTTTGGGGATGATTCCGTACTACAGTTCGGTGGAGGAACTTTAGGGCACCCCTGGGGAAATGCGCCCGGTGCAGTAGCTAATCGGGTAGCTTTAGAAGCATGTGTGCAAGCTCGTAATGAGGGACGTGATCTTGCTCTTGAAGGTAATGATATTATTCGTGAAGCTAGCAAATGGAGCCCTGAATTAGCTGCCGCTTGTGAAGTATGGAAAGAAATCAAATTCGATTTCGACCCGGTAGATAAGCCAGATATAACAAAAGAAGCTCGCATAATTCAGTAATTCCTGTTTGTTTAATTGATTGCAATTAAACTTGGCCCAATCTTTTTTTTTAGTTTTTAGAAAAGATTGGGCCGAATCCGAATCAAAAATGAACAGCTTATTTTATACTAATTCTATACTATAGTATATGGTATGAGGGTCTTTGTGTATTTGCGTATATCTTTCCTATGTATCAATTTTACCATATAAAAAAAAAACAAATAAGAAGAAGATAAGGGATCGAAGATATGTATCAATTTGACCATATAAAATATAAAAAAAAACAAATACCAAATACAAATAAATAATTAATATAAGAGAAAGAGACCGAATATGAAACACAATTAAATTCTATGATTTCTTGTTGATCCATAGGGAATTATGGATCCTTGGGATTGGTGGATCATTTTCGATTCCTTAACCTCACAGGTCATACCGAGGGAAGGATACCATCTACCCCTTATCTATTGGATTTGAAATATTTTGAAATATAAATATAGTATAATAAATATAATATATGATATAAGAAAGAATCTAAATATATACATATAAATTAAACATATAAATTATATAAATGAAGAAATGGTGAAACAAAAGAGAAAAAAAAATATAATAAAATAATGAAATTGAAATAAATATAATAAATAATGAAATATAATATTAAGAAGGAAACTAAAATAAATATATACATAGAATAGAAGCTCTCATTTGACTTGTTCTAAATTGATAATTTGTTGACAAATTGACAATTTTATCATTTTTATCATATAATAGAATTGAGAGACAACAAATAGATATTTGACTATTCTTTCAATCTATTTTCATAGAAAATTTAATATTTCACATTATTCAGTTTCTATATTTCGGTTTTCGTTTTCAGTTCGATTGTAGAGATGTAGGGGTTTTTGTTTTTATTTTAGTTCGATTGTAGAAAGGTAGTTCAATCGTGAATCATTTTTTATGAAAATCATTTTTAGTAAAAAAAAGGAGGTATGAGTATATGTGTGTACGTTTAGTAAGTCAGTTTCCATTTTGTGGATTTTTTATGATATCTTTCTGTAATTCTATCTTTCTTATACAAAACTTTCAAATAAAAAGGAAAAGGAGATTAAAGCGTATGTGTGAACTAAGACTAAGTAGTAATAGATTTGATACTACTGGATATACCAGTAGTAGTAATGGCGAAGATCTAAGGAATATAGATCTAAACGGTTCTGAAATTTATGAAAAAAAAAAGAAAATCAAAAGGGGAAATGGTTCTCCAAATCTTGATCGCAAAACTAAAAGTTTAGATAAAAAAAATATAAAAGTATCAGTTGATACAGATAATGAAAACATAATAAAAGTATCAACTGATACGGATAAGGAAAATATAAAAAAAGTATCAGCTGATACAAATAATGAAAACATAAAAAAAGTATCGGCTGATACAAATAAGGGAAACAGAAAAATATGGGAGAGAAGAAAAATATCTGATTCCAAAAATATAAAAATATCTGATTCGGAGAATATGAAAATATCTGATTCGGAGAATATGAAAATATCTGATTCGGAAAATATGAAAATATCTGATTCGGAAAATATAAAAAAGCAAAATATAAAAAAGGAAAACATAAAAGTACGGGATGGTACAGATAAGGGAAACAAAAAAAGATGGGAGAGAAGAAAAATAGTGGATTCCGAAAATATAAAAATATCTGATTCGGAGAATATAAAAATATCTGATTCGGAAAATATAAAAATATCTGATTCGGAAAATATAAAAATATCTGATTCGGAAAATATAAAAAAGGAAAACACAAAAGTACGGGATGATACAGATAAGGGAAACAGAAAAAGATGGGATAAAGAAGAAAAAAAAATATCGGATAAAGAAAAAAGAAAAAGATGGAGTAAAGGAAAAATAAAAATATCGGATCAAGAAAAAATAAAAGGATGGGATAAAGAAAAAAGAAAAGAATCGAAAGATCCATATGAAGATGAATTGTATGAATTCGAATTCGATCCATGGTATGATGAAAGAAAATTAGATCTATACTTTGATGAAAGTGAATTAGGTACATGGTCTAGTGATGATGATGATTCCATTTACATTGAATCGAATGAGTACGATCAATCAAATTATTTCGATTCATGGAATGATTCGAATTCTTATTCCGATCCATCAAATTATTTCGATTCACCGAATGATTTGAATTCTTATTCCGATCCTTATTCCGATCAATCAAATTATTTCGATTCATCGAATGATTTGAATTCTTATTCCGATCCATCAAATTCTTGTTCCGATCCATCAAATTCTTGTTCCGATCAATCGGAATCGGATGATCCCGATAGATCTGATGAGTCCGATCAATCGGAATCTGATAAGTCCGATAGATCTGATGATTCCGATAGATCTGATAAGTCCGATCAATCGAAATCTGATAAGTCTGATAGAATAACCACAATGTCCTTGGAGGAATTGGAAGATGAATTAAGAGATAGATTCCTATATACATTCCCGGAATTTGAAAGAATTATCGAACAATATATTGACGATAAAAATTTTAAAAATTTAGAGGAATCTTTAGAAATAGCGGGGGACGAATATTTCAATAAATTGGAAGACAAATCCTATTTAAAGAAAATAGTTAAAGAATATTTAAAGAAATTGGATGAAGAGTGTTTACAAAGACTGGATGGAGAATCTACAAATCAATTGGATCAAGAATCTTTCAAGGATTTGGAAAAAGAATATTTCAAGAAATTGGCTAAACATTTCAAGAAATCGGATGATTCCGATGAATCGGAATCAGTCGATCTAGAGGAATTATTAAATCGATTATTGGAATCGTGTGGTTCCGATCAATCGGAACCGTGTGATTCCGATAGATCTGATAAGTCCGATCAATCGCAATCGGATGATTCGGATCAATCGAAATCTGATGATTCCCATCAATCGAAATCTGATAAGTCCGATCAATCGAAATCAGTCGATCTAGTGGACTTATTCGATCGAATATTGGAATTTTTGTATTCGGATCAATCGGAATCGGATGATTCGGATCAATCGAAATCTGATAAGTCCGATCAATCGCAATCGGATGATTCGAATTATGATTATGATTCTTATTCACCGAATTCTCTCGATGAATTGAATGATTCGAATTCTTATTCCGATCCATCAAATTCTTGTTCCGGTCAATCGGAACCGTGTGATTCCGATAGATCTGATGATTCCGATCAATCGGAATCGGATAAGTCCGATCAATCGGAATCGAATGATTCCGATAGCTCCAATAAATCCGATAGCTCGGATAGATTCGATACTTCGAAATTCAAACAATTCTGGGTCCTATGCGAGAATTGTTGGCTAGTGAATCTTAAAAGATTTTTGAAGAGAAGAATGTATATTTGTGAACACTGTGGATCTCATTTGAAAATGGGTAGTTCAGATAGAATCCAACTTCTTCTGGATCCTGACACTTGGGAGCCTATATATGAAGATCTGGTCGCTATAGACATAGACCCCATTGAATTTCATTCAGAGGATGACCCTTATATAGATCGCATTCATCTTTGTCAAGAACAAACGAATTTAACTGAAGCGATTCAAATAGGCATAGGTCGACTAAATAATATTCCCATAGCAATTGGAGTTATGGAATATGAGTTTATAGCAGGTAGTATGGGATCCGTCGTAGGTGAGAAAATCACTCGTTTGATTGAGTATGCTACTAATAGATCTCTACCTGTCATTATTGTGTGTGCTTCTGGAGGAGCCCGCATGCAAGAAGGGAGTTTGAGCTTGCTGCAAATGGCTAAAATATCTTCTGCTTCATATGAGTATCAATTAAATAAAAAGTTATTCTATATATCAATCCTTACATCTCCTACAACTGGTGGAGTTACGGCAAGTTTTGGTATGTTGGGAGATATCATTATTGCTGAACCTAATGCCTACATTGCATTTGCCGGGAAAAGAGTAATTGAAGAAACATTGAAAAAGCCAGTACCCGAAGGTGTACAAGAAACTGAGTATTTATTCATTAAGGGCTCATTCGATCTAATTGTACCACGTCAGCTTTTAAAAGGTGTTCTGAGTGAATTACTTCGACTACATGGGTACATTCCTATACATGGGTACCTTCCTCCTCCTTTGAATTAAGATTCAAAAATCAAAAAAAAAGATTTGAAAAAAGATTGAACTTCTTCATTGGAAAATGGAAGTATAGCACACTCGGTTCAGTTATTTTTCTTTTTTTTATTCTAATGAAAAAAAAAAAGAATAAAAAAAACAAAATTCGAAAGAAGATGATTCCTTTGGTTACATCAGTAAATGGAACAACAGGGAATCCATCTCAAATCAAATCAGAAGAATCAGAAGAATATAAGATATTATAATATAGAAGAAAAGTTGTTTCTATTTACCCAAAATCCGCAGTTTAAGCTCGAAATCCTTTTTTGCTGGATCAGATTTGTTAAAGTTGAGAACACATAAGAAACTCTTTCTTCTCCCATCTATCTTTTCTTGTTTTGAAAGAAAAGATAGATGGGAGAAGAAGAATCCAATTTAGGAAAGCAGATTTTCATATATATTCGTTCTACATTGCCATTGCTTGCACTTATTGATTTGATTTGAGATTTTATAGAATATTTCATATTCATCTTCATATTAATATTATAATTAAAATAAGTATAGAATAAGTACAAATATGGAATTGAGGTACCCGTTATATGATAATGATAGATTTGAACTTTCCCTCGATTTTTGTTCCTTTAGTGGGCCTAGTCTTTCCAGCAATTGCAATGGTTTCTTTATCTCTATATGTACAAAGAAATAAAATTTTATAAATAAGGTATTCTCTTTCTTCCAAAAGTGGGTCATCATACAGATACCTTTTGAGTGTAATATGGGGGGAGATACAATATGTGACCTTTTCGAAAACAAAAGTAAGAATTTTTATGTATGTCGGGTCAATGCATAATATCATAATATACAATAATATACGCATCCGTACATGTATATGCGGTTATAGCTTATTCAATTATATTCAATTAAGTAATTGAATGAAAATTCAATTCCAAATGATCAACAAATATTTTTGGAAAATATTTGAAATAGAAAGTCAATGTATCTTACCAATTCTTACGAACGGTTCACGTCAGAATATTGCTAGTCGATGAAAATTACTTAGGGGGGATCAAGCAAGAAAATTAAAGTCAAATCCATTTGGATTATTCTCTCAATTCCAATCGAATACAACTAGTATATAATTATAGATAGTCTTAGTATGAACTGGCGATCAGAAGATATATGGATAGAACTTATAACGGGGTCTAGAAAAACAAGTAATTTTTTCTGGGCCTTTATCCTTTTTTTAGGTTCACTCGGATTCTTAGTGGTTGGAATCTCCAGTTATCTTGGTAGGAATCTGATATCCGTATTTCCATCTCAGCAAATTCTTTTTTTACCACAGGGTATCGTGATGTCTTTCTATGGAATTGCAGGTCTATTCATTAGTTCTTATTTGTGGTGCACAATTGCATGGAATGTAGGTAGTGGTTATGACCTATTTGATAGAAAAGAAGGGATAATGTACCTTTTTCGGTGGGGATTTCCTGGAATAAATCGTCGCATCTTCCTTCGTTTCTTTCTGAAAGATATTCAATCAATCAGAATGGAGATGAGAGAGGGTCTTTTTCCTCGTCGTGTTATTTATATGAAAATCAGGGGCCAAGGAATTATTCCCTTGATTCGTACTGATGATAATTTGACTCCGCTAGAAATTGAACAGAAAGTTGCCGAATTGGCCTATTTCTTGCACGTACCGATTGAATGGAATGAAATATTTTGAAATGAATTGAAGAATAAATCTCAGTATGAGAGAAGGAACTTATTAATTGCCTTTTTAATACAACTGAAGCTTCTTCAAAAACTTAGCATTTCAGCAAAATATAGCTAAGGCTATATTCTATTTCATTTCGATGAAGACTCGAACAATCCATTTGAATTAATGAATCTTGTTTTGATTTCAAGACGAACACTGCCGAACCTTTTCATTTTTTTTTTCATTCTGTATCTGTGATGTGAATTTTTAATGAATTTGTTTCATTTGTCAATTTTATCTGAATCTGAGATTTCTATACAAGTTCTAGAACAAGAACAAGGTATCGTAATTTCCTATTTTTGTTTTTGTGTAAGAATTTTGTGTCAAAATTTAGTTTTTGAATCGAGAATAGAACCATAAAAGAAGGTACCTTTTCAAATGAAAAAAAAGAACGCATCGGCTTTTATCCCATATCTTGTGTCTATATTCTTTTGGCCCTGGTTTATTTCTCTTTCACTTAATAAAGGTCTAGAAACTTGGATTCTTCATTGGTGGAATACCGGGCAATCTGAAATCCTTTTGAATGATATTGAAGAGGAAAATGTTCTAGAACAATTTATGGAATTCGAAGAACTCTTCTTGTTGGACGAGATGATAAAGGACTACTCGGAGACACATATACAAAGGCTTCGTATAGGAATGCACAATGAAACGATACAATTGGTCAAAAGACACAATGAATCTAATTTCCATATCATTTTGCATTTCTCTACCAATCTAATCTGTTTCACTATTTTAAGTGGTTATTTTTTTCTGGATAATAAAGAACTTTTCATTCTGAATTCCCGGATTCAAGAGTTTCTATATAACTTAAGTGACACAATCAAAGCTTTTTTGATTATTTTCGTTGTTGATTTATGTTTCGGATTTCACTCGACCCGTGGTTGGGAACTAATGATTCGTTCGATCTACAACGATTTTGGATTGGCTCAAAATGAGCAAATAATATCTCTTCTTGTTTCCATTTTTCCAGTGATTCTAGATGTCATTGTGAAATATGGGATCTTCCATTTT